ACTCAACGCACCTCCCCTCTTCCACAATTAGGTGAAGACCAGGGGGGCCGGAAACCCCAACGGGAAACCTTTCACCGCGCCACACGATTCTTTCGCGAAGCGCTCTCTCAGACGTTTCCACTCCTGCCTCCGCAAGCAAAGAGGTTTCAAAGATACCAGGCGACCGTGAACAGCCCCGAGCAAATCTTCTAGAGAGCCGTTGTAGCCAAACAAAAAAAAAAAGAAAGCATATGAACGTTGTGGACAGTAAAAAAAAAAAGTTCTTCGAAGCGGCAGAAGAACCTGAAAAACATAGAGTGTTGGTCCGAAAGGTCACTTGAGTTTTGAGTGCCCATAAAAGAAAGGCAAAGGGAAAAAGCCATGATGATCAGGAAAAGGTAGTGTTGGTCACTACTATGGCCCTGTTTGCCAACATTTCAGATAGTTGGTGGATCGGGTCCTCGCATCATATTTTCTTCCGAAAAGAAGAATTTGGTGCAGATATGATTGAAGAACTAGGTTCTTCATATATGGATCATCACATCAATATCGCGCCGTGGCACAGAGAAAGAAAGCATGAAAGCACTAATAGAGAAATGAATTATAGGAACACATGAAAATATCAGAACTACATATATAGGCTTGAAAAAGTCGAAACACCAATTATTCTTTCTGCAACTCGATTTGCTGGTTTTTCTACTGCGGGCTGGCTCCCAGGCTTTCCTGCTGCCTTTTTCAATGCCTCTCCCACTGCTTTCATCGCTGGTGCCTCCACCTCTGCTAGTGGTTTTGTGGATTCACCTACTTATGCCTGGGGCTCGACGCCCTTATGGAGAAATAGGTGGTTCTGAATCAACGGGCTCTGCTGCCCCCGTATAGCGACTCTCTGCTGCTTTTACTTAGCTGTTTGCTCCTGCCTTTGTATCTGCTATGAGTGAATCTACTCTGGGGTGAAACAACCACTGCGATTGCCTTTGACCATACCTTTACCTATGCCTATATGAATATCTTCAAGTTGCAGATCCAAAGCGAGTAGTTGCTTCAGTAGAGCCGGTTGATTCCGGCGATTCTGTTGATGAAGCAGTCAATGAAGAAAGACATGGTTGAGTCAGTCGAAGAAGCAAATGCTCTCGCCTTAGGGGAGCATACACACCTACTGCGAATTAGAGAGACCTGACCTACATTCATTAATCATCTCGTAGGAATTTCCCTTCTCAAGGTAGGTCAAAAGAGCAAGCCGAGGTTTGGAAGACTCTCTCGAAAGGTGTCTGCTCGTGGAATAGAAAGAGTTCGTTGCATCAACAAAGTGTAGTAGTCAAAAACGCTTACTTAAGCTCGTGTACTCACTCCTCGGCTGTGAAAGAGAGGGCGCTTCTGAGCTAAATCAATCCCGCACAGGTGATTACCCGGAACTTTACACTCAATGGAAAGCAAAAAGGAAGACTAAATCCGCTTTGAAAGCGATTCCAGAGACTATAAGAACGACCGGGTGGCAGGTGGGAGCAGTAGAAGCATTGAGATTTGCTTGTTCAGAGATGCGTCAAAGGTATACCTATGAAAGTTGATTGCAAGGGTCAGGCACCAATGCATTACTAAAGAATAACCAACCAGAATAACTTCTCAGGGAGCGTGGAAAGAAGGAGACCTAAAAGTGATATCTGTAGGCCGACCTTGGGATTGATACGCTTCGACTTAGCCTTGATAGGCTAATGCACTCTCTTGATCCAATGCTCAATCTTTCGCTCAAATGGCCGATAAATCTTCAAGCTGTTCCCAACAGATCTTGTGAGACAAACCCTCGGTGAAGCACTGCATCTTTCTAGCTTCAAAGAAAGAGAAAGACAACGAAGTGGGATGATTTCCCAAGCTTAGGACTTTGATCAATGGGCACTATAGAGAGGCGCTAACATGCAAAAAAGCCCCTATCGAATGAATAAGGGGAGAAGGAGGCGTTCGATGTTTCAAATCTCAAGAAGGACGTGCTCAGAATGGCCAAAGACGTCGTGCAAGATGCGGCAGAGAAAAGCAAAAGCAATGACTGGTGCCCTAAGTGTAAGACCAGTGGAAACTGCCTGGCCGACTGCAAGCAACAAGGGGCGGAGCGTGTCTTACATTTTTTAGAAGGAAAATCACAGGCCGACTGCAAGTATCACCCAAATAAAAATAATAAGGCACAGCAGACCACATACCAGGCGCAAGAGGATAAAGGCGCCCGAGGTGGCTTCCGTTTTTGGGTGGCCCTCTGCAAAAGTTTGATTTTTTCTCGTTCATTCGGTCATCAAAGACATACTCTGCAAGCCAATTTCCCCTGTCAGCATAAAAACATAGAGTCTTATCCGATCGGGGACCTTCATTCCCCCCGCTGTATCGAATTCTTTGAGTGTCTAGCCTGCTCCCTTTGTTCAGTCGGAAGACTTTCTATTCAAATGAGACGCACTCCCATTGTCTCAATAAGGTCAGCAGCAAGGCATACAGCAGGGATTGAGTAGTCTTGAGAGGCGGACTTATAGTCCCCGGTTACGAGTTGACGACGTTGTTAACTACTAAAACTGAAAAAGTCTTTTACACCGCGTACCGGAAGATCAAACTTTCGCTTAAAATCCCAGTTTTGATGAGCAGAGTTACGCTCCATTTCGATTTTGACTCCTAAAAAAATAGGTGAATAGTTTATAGCAGATGGGGAAAGCTAAAGAGCTTGGATTTTCCATTTTGAAATCCGTCAGAAAAGCTGTACCTTGACAAGCCCCACGATGCTTCTGGCAGCCATCATCGCAGGGACGAATAGATTCCCAAGGCCAGAACTATAGACTCATTCTGCAACAGCCCACTAGAAAAACAAAGGGCACGGAGTTTCGCCCGAAGTTCACTTCTGTCGAACGAAAGGACTTGGCGGGTGTCAACTCGTCAATGGAAGATGGCTAGCGAACCTCAGTGTCTGGGAAAGATAATAGAGTTTACAGCCGAAATGCTGCATAAAAGGAGTGAAATTTGGTGGCTTCACACAAACCAATCGACACTTTAATTCGAAAGACCAACCTAAACGTGAGAATCGGCTCGAAGATCAAAGGAATTCCTCCAGGTAAGGTGAGGCCAAGATGCCCCACCAATCAAATAACGCACTGCAGAGCCAGGTTTTTTTTTTGCCTCAAAGTACGCTTTTGCTCGCTCCGAAAGTAAGTACGAACCGGGCAAAGAAGCAAACCACCGAGATCGGCGAGCCCTTTCTCCTGATGCATGGGACAAGGCCGGGGAGTATAGAGAATATAACGATAACGCAGCCCTCAGGCAAACCTCTAACCAGGCTGATGAAACCTAACCAGAATGTTAAATCAATTACGTCGGTCGTTGTGATCCTTCTTTCCATCTTGACTCTTCCTCAAAAGAAAGGAAGGCTCAGAAGGACTCGCCAAAAGCATAAATAGAATATACAGATGGAATAGTTCATCAACATGCCTTGGGAGCATGAGAGCGGGAACCTTGAATTGAAAACCCTTTCTTCTGCCCTCGAACTTTCTTTCCTGACTACGAAAGGGCTGTTTTTCAAAGACAGAGAAGGAAAGAACTAAAACAAAAAAGAAGATAGACTTATACATCGTAAAGTGAACCAAGAACGGAAGTAACTTCACTGGCTGAGCTGACAGGCTGATAGGATTTACTTTACTCGCTCAAAGGCAAATCGCCAACCAACAGAGATAGAAGTAAAGGAATTCCGCCCTTTAGGGGCCAGTCACTCGATCTAAGAAATATAGGCCCTCAACCAACTCCTCCTAAAGTCTTTGATATTCCCTGCGAATAACCTGGCCTGGATGCACTCCTGCTGGGCTTGAACCCTACTATTCAAGTCATCTACGTAGGCGCAGATGATCTAGCTTCTTTCTCATTAAACCGGGCGGTCGGTCGCGTTTAGATAAGTTTTTAAGGCCATGTTTTCACTTTTCTTTCAACTCCGCTTGGTGATCGCTCATGGCTAAGATAGGCAGGTCCAGAGCTAGCTAGTGTTCAGAAGTCACTTAAGAGATTGAATATGGGTCCTATTAGAAAAGGCTGTAGCCGCAAAGAGATAGAGATTCGCATTCGGGAAGGGAACCATAGCAGCTGATAAAGGCTGCTGGTGGAGCTGGCCAAGCCCTAGAGATTGAGAGTTTGGTTCGAAGGAGCGATAGCCACTCGACTGAAAGGAGAGGAGTGAACGGGATCACTTGCTTCACTTTCGTCCCTTCCACCGGGAAACTTCTTTCTTCCCTCCGCTTCACCAACTGGAAAGGATGAAGACTTGGGAGCATAGTCATCCCCGTCCGGTAGACGCTTAGAAGCAGGGGATGGGAAGTCGCTGATTCAGTACCAAACCGGTGCTTGTCACGGACCCAAGAGATTGAGATGATTAGCCAGCACCAGATGAAAGTTCTTTTTTCGGATTGGACTCGGCTGGAGTGAGATCGATAGTCGGAAATAGATGGACTGACTGAAGGACTTGACTTGCGGTTTCAGGCTTAGATTTCCCAGTTAACTGCTAATGGATGGGGAACGCACAAGGCATTGCTGGGCGGGTGCCTAGCCACTGGTAAGAAGATGGATGACTCGGGTCCTGTAGTTAGGGAATCTCCTGCTACTGGTAACGGCGGGACCAAGGAAGTACATCCTGGAAGCATTTGTTCCCGGGCAAGGATGAGCCCGGCCACTAATCGGTGATCAGGTTATTTGAGTGAATAGGTTTCTAAGGCACTTCGAGAAGGCGACTGGTATAACATATTTGAGGAAGAATCAAAAGCACTTCAACTCCTTTTTCGGGTTGGGCTTTCAGTCGTTCAGCGGCCCCCTCTTGAGACAAACTGCGGCGGAAACCTTCGTAAGCTAGACCTTCAGTTCCCTACGTCTGAAGCAAGTGGATTGGAGAGAAAGCTCGTTCCGATCCTATGATTCCGGACCCTTTCATGCTCTAAACTATAAGTAGAGTGGTGAACGATCATCTACTTATAGTAGAGTGGTTTCTTCTCCTGGACGATGAGCTTCTCTTAGTCATAGTAGGGGCTCAACTCGCTACTCAATTCTTACTACTAGTGGCATTTCTTTAAGAGCGCATTCCTCCGCTTCTCAAGCAGCTTTTTCTTTCACAACTCCTTCCTTCCCGGTTGACTATTTGCCGGTTTGGCGCTTCGGAAGCCAGAAGACAGAAGCCAAACGAGTCGGGTCGACAAGAGGTTTAATCACTGGCCGTTTTGATCCTTTGGAACAACTCTTTGAATTTAAAGGAAGAAGGCAAGCTAAGGCTGGAAGTGGTGTTCTCCCTGTTGGCTCTTTAATCAGTCATTTATTGTCCTTCCTGCTGGCGAAGCAAGAGAGGAGAAGAAGCAAAAGTGATCAACTATACCACACCTTCCCAAATTCTACTTATTTCCCCGGAACAGCAGCAGAAAGAGTGAACTTGCCCAGCGAGGGCGTTCCGAGACCAATGCTATCAATAAGAAGGAGAGACGGTTTCCACTCCCCGAGGAAATTCAACCCTCAAAAGAGCTCAGGGCATGAGATGCAGCGGTTAGGTCCCTCTTGTCTTCTGCACCGGTTCCTGATTCAATTGCCCAAGAAAGGGCTATGCGCAGACTGACTTGCTGCTTGCTTTCTTTGAGGAATTGCTGAGTGAAGTGCGATGCCAGTCGATTGATACTCTGATTCCTACATACCAGACTTTTATCAATCATACATGATAGGAGATTAATCGTCTTATTAAGAAAGAAGGGTTCCGCCTCTCGCTAATACAATACGGGGATAACCCGGACATGACCCCTGACTCAATTCCCGTCTTCTCTAGTAGTTGTAGTTATTCGGGATCAGAATTCCTAAACTCTTCTTGACTTGCCGCAGCCAAGTGGTTCTGTCTTTCTTCCAGTAGGTACTCTAGAGGTCTTCAGCCCCATGTTCCACAGATGGACAGCCGGGACAGGACCGGGTTCTATCAAACCAGACTATTTCACTCCTGGAATGAGCCTTTTGGCGACTCTCTCTCAGTCCATGGGCTAAGGTGCAATTGCCTTGAGATTCAGTGCGCTAAAACTCTTATAAGAAAAGAAAGAAGTTCATCTACCTTTAGGACTGATTGCAGTGCTTTCCTCTGGGGTCTCAACTACTTTAGCATCCCCTACTTGAGAAAGGAGTGCTGCAAAGCTCCTTAAGGTTAAGTTAGCAACTAGGTCTCCCTTTATGTTAGAATGGTAGCTTCCTAACCCCGGCTGGGATTGATCTCTATTCCGAGCTACCTCCAGATCAGAGGTGAGCAGGGACCCAGCTAATAAGGGCAAGGCCGTGATTACTGACACAACCCTGATGACGATCCAAGGCTCTCGTGCTAAAGGACAGTCAGTAATGGAAGAAAGCGGAGAAAGTTCTAAAGGTAAGACTCCGTCTCTTCCAGAGACCAGAGCCGGTAGAGTGACTTTTGAGAAGCCACCAGAAGAAATGACCAAGCATCTGAGGCCTCTATACATCAAAGCTCACATCGATGGAAAGCCGGTGTCTAGAGTCTTGGTGGACAATGGAGCCGCAGTGAATATACTGCCACTCAGAATAGTAAGGAGGCTGTCCAAGCCCGGTGATAGAATATTTGAAAATAAAAAAGAGTGTAATGAAGTGAAGTCGACTTTGACTTTTGGGGCCTTGGAATACAAGTTTCGAGAGGTTATTCCAGTATGGAACTGCTCTATTTACAGGATGGGCGGGGGCAAAGAAAGGATTAAAATGGGTACGAAGCTAAAGAAGGGGATTTCGATGAAAGCCAGGTAGGGCCTTAGGGAGAGGTGCTTTGGCTTCAAAGTAAAAGGTAGGCAGTGGTACCGGGCAAGGATAGATTCATTAGATAGAGAAGTCGTGAAAAGTTCTCCGCGACTCAACCAAGGGTAGCTCTCTAGCCTATCACCCTTTCCCTCAAACCTGAGAACAGGCATATCAGAAGGAAAGTTTTTTGAACTTTCGGGCGTTACTAAAGGACCGGATAAGCAGCTAGATCGATTCCTAACAGTAAGAGGATTGGCAAATCTTTCTTTGCTTAAAACACAGGATTTGAATCGGATTTTGGGCGAGACTGCACCATCAAGATACAAATTGGGGTCATCACCTCTGTAGTGTTGTGAGCTAGGTCTCTGGAGTCACTCTGCCTCTGCTCCATTCCTTTCTTTCTTTATCACCTATAGTTCCGGCGAGAAAAGAAAAAAGGGTTGTTGGCACAAAGAAAAGCAGCTTCTCTTCTAGCTTTCAAAGAGCTTCTTCTTGGCATCACTTCGCCCTTTTCATCCCTTCCCCCGGATACGGCTGCAGAGCAAGGAAAGGTAGATGCCAGTTTGCTTAAGACTTGGAGTTCGAAGTGGCATGGATCTAATGAGCTATTCCTCCCATATCCTCCTTTCTTTAATAAGGCAATTTCCCTTGCTTTCAAGCCCCTGCCCGCAACCTCTTGAATCAAGGACAAGGACAGCGTGCCCGCCAAAGAAAGACTTAACGGCAGATTCTGTTGAAGGGGCGTAAAGCTGACGAAAGAAGGAATCCGCCAATCACTTCATTCAAGCTTTTGAATTCCCCTATCACTCTAATGATACATTAGGAAGATAGAAGGACCTTGGTCACGCTACCATAGGTGATGGTATGACCCCTGTTAAAGGTCAAATTGGAGCTTTTTCCTGGTCGACCTGGTGGGTCTTCAAGTGGCGCAAAGAAAACTCCTCGATCGGGTGATCTTTCTGATGCCACCCCTATTTGTTAACGAAATGGGCTATGTCACTCAATATGAATGATCTAGAAATGGGGAGCCGGTGGAAGCCTTTGGGTTATTTATATCCACGGATTGATGTTTTTTTTCCGAGAGCTTCTCAACTGAATCCATGAGCAAGACCTCTGCTTTTATCTTAATAGGTTAGATAAGCTGCTCACTAAGGTTGGCCCTCCCCAGATAGCCTTAGCTTGGATCCGGACTCCACTCGTGGATTGGAAGAGGCTGCTACATATATGCTACCTCCAAAGGAGGAAATTAGTACACAAAGTTAAGTTACTTCGGCGTGTACATAACCCCTTCTTGCTGCTCTCGCAGCTCTTGCTCCAATTAGTCGAAGACTTTGGGCTCTTGGGAGACAGTCTCTGACTGGAATAGCTTTATATAAAGGAGAGGCTCGAAAAAATAGAATCCTATTTATCCATTGACGATTCAGTCCTTTATTCTTAGCAAAAAGGAAGAGTCGAGGCATCGGCCAAGTCCGAAAAAAATAGAAAGCAATGGCTTAGCCAATGATGGATTGATTGACCAAAGATCTAAACCCGACTTACTTGGTCAGGCATCTTCGCCGATCTAATGAGAAAGATTCCGTCTTTGATCCATTACTTCCGGGGAAAACATTTCTTTTGAGGCAACTGCACTTGGTCAGTAGAACATAGTCTCGGCTGGACCTACATCCCCAATGTTATGGTTGAGCAGGTCTCGCAGCTACCATACCCCACTCTGTGGGAGCAAGCTAAAGAGCCCTTCCTTTATATCGTCGCTTTCCGGTAAGGCACTCGATGAAGCCTATATATCCCTTTTGAGGGAATTTCGCTCCAAACCAAAGACGACTTGCTTTGCTGCATTTCTTGGGAATCATCTCCGGGGCATCCCTTGTCGCGTAGAAAGACAGATAGATTCCGATCCGACCTAAGTCAGAGGGCCTTTGATCAATTAGAGAGGCCGGATGGATCCTCCTTAAACAAATAGTTCTCATTTGCAGATCGTGGTTACGAAGAAGCGGCTTTCTCTTCAATCCCATCGGAACGCTTTAGTCTTGTCTCTCTCATCCGGATTGATTGACTCCAGAACTAGCTTACTGAGCGAATCCGAATTCATTTCGAGACGTGGAGACTGTTCAAATTGAGTATGTTGGAATCTAGCAAGGTTTTTGACTCGCAATAAAGCTAGGGGCCTGATTGAGCAACTAGTAGTCCTATCTATCCACCTCTCCAAACACAATATCTTGAGTACCTATGATGGTGACCACATCTGCTGTAATGTGATTACAAGAGCCGAACGAGAATGAATACCACACAGAAGAGTCAAGACCAGGTTACCTAATGGAATGTTTAATCGATTCATTCCGACCCGACCTCAGACTCTTTCTTCTATCCCTAGTTATCAATATCATATCAAGTGACCATCCTGACGTGTTAAAAGTAAGTGAGAGCTGCGGACGGCGTGGATTACACGTCGATATGGAGTGCTTTGACGGGTGCCTAGCTCCGTTATCTGACTTACGTAGGATCGGTATGTCCGCTCCGCCAGCAGCTCCCCTCGCGGGGCATGAATATACCCCCTAAGGTCGGGGTAGTGGTTTAGGATAGATTGAGGCGCGAACCCGTCTTGCACCAATGCCGCCTCCACGCTCCGTTCCACTATCACTTGGTTGTGAATAATGGAAGTAAGCTGGTGGAGCCCCGCATCCCCCCCGAAATTCATGAGTGAGTAACGAGTATAGAGTGCGTCCCCTCGTACCTGATCAGAGAGCAGAGGGTGCTCCAAGGCCATGGATGATACGATTCCAACCACATTATAAACAAGACAAAATGGCAAAGGCTGACTCTCCTTCCGCGGATTCAATAGCAGTTTATTCTCAAAGAGAAGAATAGTGCCTTACCTTACTTTTTATTTATTTAAAATTTAAAGCAGACATAAAAAAGAAATGGAATTGATAGAATAGAGGAAGATTAATGTGCAGCTTCTTCTATACCAGTAAGTAAGAGCATTCATGATGTGCTGCCCCTGGCCTATTTTATTTGTTATTGGGTTGAAAGGTTCTGAACGAAGAGGTTCTATCTTGTATAAACGTACCGGCAGACTTCTCATCTGCACTCCGGGTAAAGGAGCTCCTTCACGGATTATATCGCCAAGGCCCATATCGGGGGAGCGAAAGATAGCTCGCTTCGACATGGGTGCCCTTTGAATCACCCTTTTCTTAGGGTATCTTCTCGTTATCCATCAGATTGTTCACTATTTTCAAACCCTTTAGCTGATGAACTTCTGTAAGCGGATTATTGACTTCTTTGAGCTCTCGCTCAGCCATAGATAGGGTCCGAGTACCAGTGGTACTTAGGATAGAGGAATCGCTTCGAGGAAGCAAATTAGGGACCTTCCTTTAGGTTTACGAATAAAAGCAGGATGATCCCCCCCGAGTTGGCAACAGTCGAAGGCTAAGTCCCCGATATAGCTCAGTTAACTAGCCAAGGGTCAAAGTATAAAGGCAATCGACAATCGAAAGTCGAGGTCCCAAGACAAGACAGTAGGTTCAGAAGCCTTTTTACATTACAATCGAAAACCACGATAGAAGGTGGGTGACTAAATGGGAGCATTTCCTTTCTTGCCCGGTCCAGAACGTCACATCTTACCATGATTGGTGGGAACGCGGTTTCTCATGATAACAGGGGTTAAGCTGTCCACTCGGGGTGGAAGGTGCGTGCTGCTGAAACTTCTCTTGGATATGCTGCTTCCACCCGACCAATCGGTCCTGGCCCAGATGCTAATTAAAAAGTGTTCACACGCCAACTGGGTGGTAAGCTGCAGGATCTGTACCACTTTACCACTTTATGGTGCAAATCCTCTTCTTGGTGACGGAGATAGGCAACTAAGATAGACAGGACGAGCGACAACAGACTAATTTGCAGGGGCAAGCGCAAATCTCTCGTTGGAGAGCATGTCCACTAGGTAAAATTAAGAATTCGAAATATCGTAATATAACACAAGCAACGAGTGCCTTAAGAGAAAGACGTTGCGCTAACGTCAACAAGACAGTTTGCTTGCTTCTGATCTATGTATAGTGCTCCCCATATCTGAAATCAATAACGTCGACGTGGATTCATGTCACTCCCTCTGATGGGGTCCTTTTCTTATAAAAGAAAGTGCGCAGGGACGTCCTGGCCAGTAGGAAAAGACAGGAAATGCAGTAAGACAATAAGGGCAGCTCGGCATAGCGACTACTCTCTAGGCTAGGAGAGTACCTATTATCCAAGTTCTTTTGAATTGCTATTCCTTTGCTTGCTAAAGAACGAAGTTAAGGATGTAAGTGCCTTGACCGTCTGGCTACGGAGTTTGAATTCTCTGCTAAAAGAGGTAATGGGTTACCTTGGGTCCATTCCGTCTGGGTTCTCGCATCCTGAGTCCTCCTCCTCTCGGCATTCGGACCAATGAGGGGACCATGGGAGGGAGCTTAGCTTTTCTTAATTAGCTAGGGCATACTTCTTCGACAGCAAGAGACAAAACAATCCGTATAATTGTAGCTTTAACTACAATACTGAAAGTCTAGTCAAAATCCATACCTTCCTAAAGGGTCTTCTTTTGAAGATTCCTTTGGTGGTCACCGGTGGGTTAACGAAAGAAATCTGTCTTGGTTAAAATAAAAAAGGTAGTAAAGTTAGGCCGTCGATCAGGGTGGCTGTATGTTGCACTTTACTGTAAACAAGCATCAACATGCTTGATGCAGTATTCTTCTTCTACTCACCCTTCTAATGTGAAGGCCTTGGCTACCGGTGCAGCAAATTCTTTTGATTTATTCAAAGAATTACACCATCGGTATGTTCTGTCTATCTCTAGTCTTCCTTTGCTACAAGGAATTACTTGGGATCCGACCTGGAAGGCCACACCATCTAAGATGAAGCCTATCCGATTGAAGGGCTCTCGTCGTAAGAAAGGAGTGAAATCTGTCTTCCGAGCCTTCCCTTTGAAATCCATTCTTGGTTTCAATTTGCTGAGTCTCGGAATCAGTTCCGTGGACGTCAACAAGCTAATTGGTTAGGCGCGTTGTGGTTTCTTTGGACGAGGTATTGTTTTGACCCTAACAACGAACTCATCTCGCAGATAGGTTGTTCTGCATTTGAGGAAGCTGTTAGAGTCGGACATCCTTGTCCAGAGTTTGCTGAGGTTATGCCAACCCTCGGCCGACTAGGTCAGTCTATAGAGGGTGGGTTTTTGCGCGGTTTACTGAGACTCCGTAAAATAGGTTCCTGGACACAAGGTCCTATCCTAGGCTTAGAGCTCTCGTCAGCTGTTCGGGATTAAGCCGATTGACCTAAGACGTCCATCATCGAATACGACGCTGGCCTATAAAAACAATTATAAAAACTGAACTCACTTCGCTACCTTTCTCCGAGTGAAAATTCAATTGGGGAAGGGGAGCTTTATACCCTAAAGTTGCAGAGGCTAGTTCCAGCCGAGGTAGGAGATCCATCATCTCCATACGAACAAAGCAGCACAGGTAGCAGTGGTTGCTCCAAGAGCCCCCTTTTCAACATCTTCGGAGCTAATCCCGGAAGTTACGGCATAAGCTCAATCATTCCTCATTCACTTCGAGCCAAAGCAGAAAAAAACAAATCCAAATAAGTAGCCAACCTAGATGAATCTGGTCTCTCAGTGACTTCCTTCGTATAAGCTGGTAAGGCGGATACAGAGGCCATTGTAATCCCTAGATGTTCTAATCAAATCAAAGATAGCAGCTAAAAGAACGCATCTACAAGAGAGATCTAAAGTTGAGCAAATCGCTAACCTAAATTGATAAAGAAGCATGCCGATTACAATAGCATGTAAACGGTCAGGTGAACACCATCCGAACAGTGACCGAATTGGAATGCGGACTCGGTGATTAGACATAGAGATTACTAATACTTACTCCGGCCCAACGGTGTAGGCTCCGTCTTATATATGTTGGGTAGAAAGAATCCGGTATCTCACTAACTAGTCCATGCCAAGATAGTAGAGGGGAATAGATAGGGAGATAGAGGAAGAAATCCATACCGAGAGGTTCAGTAGGAATATGTTGGAAAAACCAACCAAAAATGAAATATTATGTTATGGTTGAGTCTAAAACCTGGCTCTGCGGTTTATGGAAAACTCGCGCTAACTACTACATACAGGAAGTTCAAAGCTTGGGCAGAACAGGGACAAGGGAAGCTAAGCTCTTCGAGCTTTCTCCGCCAGCTCTATCTTATGTAGTGTGGTGGCCGGCCTTCCTACCAGAATGCCTCCGCGGACGAGCAGCGTGCTGAATTCTTGGTATTGCACAATCGGTCCAGCATGAGTTGATCCTGTTTAGTCCGAACAGCCTGAGGAGTAGGCTTCCCGATGCGGAACTCTATTCCTTAGGTTTTGGAGTATCTATTCATGATGAGCAGGAGAGAAGATCTTCCTTTACTATTTAGCTTGACTTTCACTTTCAACTTTAAGCGCTTGAAGGCACTTAGAAAAAAGAATCCCTAAAGAAAGCAAGTTCAGTTTACAGGTACAGGTAAGCTCATTCATTCCCTTCAGCTTGTAATGCTATTCCAATCCTATCTTCTAGCTTCTTTTCTAATAAGGCGGTACTAATCATACCATCAGTGATGATATTTACTAGAAGATGGATTTATCTGATCCTTCGATTGAGAAACTGACAGGCCAAATGTGCCCTTCAGTTGTGCCTCGAATAAATGGGGTCAAAGGGCCGGTCACCTCGGATCAGCGTAAGATCAGGAACGGAGCTGTTGAGTCAGATGATTGTGAGAAAATGAATGCCTCTGCCCTCGATGCCATGGAATTTGCTGCAAAGTAAGTCTGACTAGGATTTGTTGACCTGAGACTGGAATTTGTCTTTCCTAGAGGGATGAGACAAAGTCTGAAAGGTCACTGTGCATCAATAAGAAGGAATAGCAGGTCTTACTTGTAAAACTTTTCTTACTTTTTTTAAAAAGTGTTGTTGTGGAGGTAGTGCTTCGGATGATCAAGTTCCAGCTAGAAGGAGAAGAAAAGATCGATCGTATTATGGAACTTTCGCCCTATTCCGATGTAAGGAAGGAAGCTTATCACTTCATTCAAGACAAACTGGAACCAGTCAGCAGCCTAGAACATTCTTTCCAGCGTCTCCTACTCCTACCTTCGTACTACAAGCCAGCCTTTTACTCGAACTCCCGTTACCGCTGTCCCTATTGGCTTGTCTCCATTCGTTTGCTTTCCAGGATTGTGCCATCATATTAGCCTCCCCATGTTTGCCTTCCTTTCATTTCACTCCGGCGTATAGCCTGTCTTGTAATTATTAATTAGTAATTGGCTGATTAAGATCAACTGCCTCCACCATTGGTTGTTCTTAATCGAAATCCCGTAGGTAGGAATGCTCTTGGTCTTGATAAAACCAGATCAGGATCAATTGCTGCTATCACTCCCTATGCTTCTGCGTCCCGTACCCCAACCCCTTAACTAATAGATGCAAGTTGGTGGAACTGCTGCTTGGATTATCGTAGAATAGAACTTGATGGCTGGAGACAGAGAGGTGACGGTGCTTATCATGCCAGATGGGTAAAATTGAGAGTTGAGTCTTCTCCTCACCGGTGAGCCTGATGAGTCGACCAATTCCTCTACCCCGCTTCTTCTTCTTCCCCTTCTCTTTCTTTCACTATTCCCATCAAGCCTTGGGTTATCTTGATGCTTTCATTTCCCTCAACCTGAGTAAGCTGGTCCCTCAGTCAAACTTCTTCCAGTTAGCGTTGTTTACCCCGAGTGGATCAAAGGGTTCCTTCGGAGCAAATAAATCTTGCGCTGCTTTATTAAGGAGCTCTCCACATTCGCACGGGCTGGGGACATGATGAGAGCTGCAAACATGGCTCTGGAATGTGTCCCACCCTAACTACTAGCTCTAGATCAGGAGAGGAAAGAGCCCTCGGATTTACAAGCAATTGCTCTGGTATGCTAAACCACCAAACGGAGAATCCAATCAATAAGCAAGTTAGGAGAACAAATCGCATATCCCTTACATACGAATAAATGGAGTGCCGTCCTTCTAAAAGAAAGAAAATTTCGTCGAAATAAGATCAAAAAGGAGAATTTCCTTGAGATCTGGTGGGGTGGGTCATGCTTACAATCACCGAATGGATACCCCAACCCCTTCGGTGAAGCTTACCTTACCGATCTAAGATTAAAAAAGGCCATCATTAAGGCAAATCCTAGAATTGCGTAACCAAAGAGCTGTTTAGCTAGTGATGGGTTTCCATCAACGGAATCAAGAAAGACATGGCCAATGCCTACTTCTGCTCCGCTTTAAGCCGAAACAAGTCCGGTTGCTCTCTGACCGATTTTTTTTCATCTGTTAGCTGTGGTTCTTCTTTCTTTTGAAAAAATAGTATAATATCGACTCCGCCCCAGCCGCTTTTAAACGCACAGGGAACTCCTTTTTCTAATAAAGCACCTTCTTCATCATTTCGTAAAATAATGAGAAATTATTCTCGAAGCTAATAACTAGAAGGAACGTTAGGAACAGAATTACAAGGCGTAGTTCGCCTTATTTTTAGACCGGATGGGGCCTATAGACCTTCGTACCCGCGGATAATAAGTAAGAAGTGTTCCCCCGGAGTCCGATTCAATCCATCTTTACAGGCCTATCTCTTTAGGAGCTAAGGCATTCCTTCCTTGTAAACATGGTTGTGCAACACACCCATGAGTCAAGTCACTTCACTCGAGAGAGGGGTAGGGTAAACAAAGTCTGGAGATAAGTTCTTTACTTTGTTAAAGCCCATCTTATTCGTGATACGTTGCTTTCTATGTAAGAAGAGAGAAGTTAAATCGAACTAGCCTAATTCTAAAAGAAGAAAGACAGGACTTGATCCACTAAAGGAGTGTCACATTTCTTGAAAGCAAGAACCAAATGGAACTTCTCCGACATCGACTACTTCGAAAGAGATAGAAGACTTAGCCGATTAGATTAGACCGATAGATGGAAGAATAGGGACGGATTTATAAAAACGTCCACCCTGTTGGCTTTAGTTTTAGCTTGTATATGTGAGAAATGAATAAGAAAAAAAGGATATTTCGAATTCAAATAATAAAAATTTATGCACAAAACAGGGAAAGAGAATGAACTAGAACAAAGCAGATTTTATTCATTACTAGCACTAGAAGCATTTTTTTACATGGGATGGGAGTACATCCAATGGGAAGCTTACACACATAGACCAGCCAAACAACTAAACACAACATTACAACAAAGTTAACAAACAAACAACATATTAAGTTAAAAGAAAAGGAAGACCATACATTAAAACACACTACTTTGCGTCTACAGACACTTATTTATCGTTTTAATAAATAAAGCTAATGCTCATTTCTCGGGGGATTGGAGGGGGGAGCTGCCGCCGCAGCTCGCACAATCAGGTCCTCCTGTTCGAGGAGGAGGGCCCGTTTCCTGGCTTCAAGAGCTTGAATCCGCTCCCGTAAAAATTGCATTCTTCTTCCTACGTCCTCAGGATCGAGAGCAGGCGGATGCTCCCAGAACAGACCAAGCATTTGCTCACATTGGAGCTTCTGGTTTTCTACCTGACGGATTTCGTTCTGAATTGTTGCCAGTCTTGCGGCAATGATATCCATTAAGTGTTACTGAAAGTCTTTCTTTCTGACTTCTACCTCTCTCTTTGAAAATATAGACTGTTCGAAGCTTCTATTTATAGGCCTTGGAGGCGCTTAACTCTTTCTTATTATTAGTAATAATTGTTGTCTTAGTTTCATAACATGTTTCAACCCCGGCTTTTCATGAATATGGAACCAGATCCACTAGATTTTAGTGTGCTGAATAATTATCTGCGTACTCCAATCCGTACGAAAGGCCCTGCCCAAAAAGCGAATCAAATAGTCCTTTGTGGGTATCGCCACGCGGCTTAATTCCGGTCACTCCCTCAGGAATAGGAGGCAATAATAGAACGCACATCAGAGAGTACTCCCCCTTCTCGTCTAATAAGGCAGGTTTCAAAAGCCCCTTTCTTAAGAGATAGAGCACTCCTTACTCGACAGCTCGAAAGCGGAAAAGTACAAACCCACGTGATCCGTATTCGCTTACGTACCACGCGTGCTTCGTCGTACACTTCCTAGTCCTATTTCACTGGCTTATTTGTACCCAGCTACATGCTCAACTCGAGCCTCGGCCAATCCTCACTCGACAACCCAGTCCGCAGATGAACTTGATTGACTTGATTAATCTGATCAGACGCTTGCTTTTTCCCCGGAAACACGGAAAAGCCCCTTTCCAGCTCACTCTGTCAGTCCACTAACACCGGTATACAGTAAGTCAGTACAGCTTTTTTTGAATTTAGTTTAGTGAAGAAGTTTATAAAAAAAGAAAGTGACAAAAAAACTTGGCGGAAAGCTCTATGGACCGAGGCTATATGGGCTTAGGCCTTTTGATGGCTGGCTATTAAAAAAAAAGATCCTAAAATTTATTTGATGGGCTTTGAATTTGGACAGATCCAGCGGGCCCTCTTGCATGGACTTGGGCTTGCTTTGATGATGGGTAGGCTTGTTGTGCTTTGCCCCTTCTGTGGACTTTCATTAAGGAAAACTGACTTGACAAGTTCATTCGTGGGACTTTCCTTGGATGGGCCTTCGATCTTTTGTGGGCTTTAAACTAGCCTACTTTCCTCCTTCTAAAGAGGGTGTCCTATCTGCCTTAGATCACGCCCATGACCAATGGTATTCTTCTCCGATCAGGGATGAAGAGGAGAGCATTGACCTATTTATGGATATATAAATATAAAATAAGCTGTAGGAAGTCTGACAAAGATAACTAAAAAGCCTTATAACGAAGACTACGTAGTCGCTCGACCAGAGGATTGAAGTTACTAAGCTTTTGCTTAGTTAGTAATATTATTCCCCCGCTTTTCAACGGTTTTCTTCCTGAACTGACTTATGAGCTCGACTGAAAGGAGAGAAGGGAAGATTGTATAGGGTCCCGAGCGATCAGAGACAGCATTCTTATTGGTCCTACGGAGATAGTCTCAGATAAAAAATAGAATACTAGTTAGTAGCTATGGTATGAAATCACTCGAGTACGAAGTACCTCCTGTAAAGGTACTAACAAAGTAGAATGAGACAGCAGCTACAGCTAAAGTATACTTTAGTCCGAAAGAAGGAAGTTCGGTTCGTATACGAAGTAATTCCGAGTCAGTACATGACATCAGTTAAGAATTACTTCAGTTCGTCAGAAAGGAGGTAAAATAGCTATAAGAAGGCTAGTAATATGGATAAGAAGGACGACTATAGGTTAACGCTAAGAGATAGATTCTACTGGTAAGTCTAACTAGATTGTAAGTCGTATAAGGGATAATATAATAGAATCGATTGATCTTGGGGCTTTAGATTCTATCTGACATGGTAAGGCGAGAGCTAAGAGTAAAAGAGCTTTCCCTATTAGACAGTCATCTACTAGAGGCCCGTCCAGGAAGTTAGTCAAAATAGAGAACCTAGAACGCCTTGGTAAATCAGACCCAGAGATCATGGCCTACAACGCCAGTCACCGAGGCACCAGGGACCCTCTCTATGATGGGGACAATGAAGAGTCCACTGGCTCTAACCACCAGCTGAACCCTACAGCCCCGGCAAATCAGCAACTTTCTAACGAGGCGGTTAGCCGTCAACTAGCTGAGATTTCCCGGATGCTAGCACAATTAACCTCGCAGGTAGCCATCGGAAATACCCTGGCTGCACGCTCAAGGAACAAACCCTCCTTCTACCACCCGGGGACACAGATCCACAACCACAAAGCCAACCAAGAGTAGCAGATGCTAGACCTGTAGACCCAGTACCCCCCTCCAGTTCAGAATCAGCCCGCTGTTCCTGAACCTGTAGATCACTACGAGGAAGAGATCCGAAGAAAACCTCCATCGTTTGGAGCAAAATGCCAAACTACTACAAAAAATTGAGGCTGGGCTTCGACGGCCCGCAGATGTAGAAAGACGTAAAGCTTTCGAACTGCGTAACAAAAGCAACTCTATTGAGGGAACAATAGGCTTAACCCACTAGCCGTGCCAGTTCGACTCTGGCGAGTTGCTCCTAAATGATAATGAGTCAAATCTATGTCTGTCTCTTGTTCTTGAAATCCCTACTGGTGAATCTAGTTACCGTGGGGTGGTAACATAGTGAGTCAAAGCCATATATAAAGTCATTGAGTCTAGAGAGTCTATAGTTGCTGATGTTAACTATCTAAATTCCCGTCCAGCTTCAGATCTTGTTGTAGCAAGCCTGTCCTTTGTTCTATTTAGATTTGAATACATTCCCGACCGAGGATCTAGAAGACTGAGTGCTTTTGGTGCCAGCCCTTATAGAATGAGAAGAGCTCTTTCTGGAGACAGAGCAGCCCTTACTGCATCAGATCCAGCAGCAAGCCAGTTAGATTTTTAGGTAGGAGATTCTTCTTTTCTTTCTAAAGCCAAAGGCGACAGCGAGGCTATTATACCAACATTCACTTCGGGCCCATAATCAGGCATTGAACCTTTATTTCGGAAATAAAGATGGCGAGAAAGTTCACTACCTGCTTTCGGGTCAGGAGGGAAACTCACTCAAGCAAAGGCTTCCCCGATTTTGAGAACTCCTTTGATTTGACCATGTTCAGGCTGATCGGATTAGGCAGCTGGAGAGACGATAGGCTTTGATTCATCCGTTTTAGACCTTAGACGAGAGGGCTGTGGGCCAGTTTTCCTCATAAAGAAATGCACCACTTCCACAGACTAGACTACCAGATGATCATAGGAGATTTCACCTTATCCGACATAGACCATTTCGAATGATAGCGGAATGACTCAAGGATAAGGCATTGGGCCAAGCAGCAAGAATAAAGGGCTATGGTGCTACACTCGGAAGAAAGCTCGATCTAATATCAGATACCCTTACTTTATTTACTTTCAGGCTAAAGGAAAGAAATTAGCCAAGCTAATTGAATAAGTGAGACGAGTGCAACCATTTCAGGTTTATGATGGATGAACGGACATAGGTACTGGACGGACATAGAATCTTTCATACTCTTCATAAGAAATAACCGGATAGAGAAGTAACGTAGTCACCGATTGGAAGACTTCGACGGTTTGGAATGATTACTTGCTTTGGGAAGGAGTTTTTTCAACTAAAGCAAAAGCTTCTACGACTAAGAAAGTTGGCAATGGTGCGAGACCTGAAAGAACATAAGGGGATGTAACTAGACAAGGAAGAAGAGTCCCTCGCTATACGACTTCCCATACTGAAAATCCAATGATAGAAGAATAGGCAGCTGCCAAGGCCTTACTAGAAGAGAAAGAATTCTTAGCGTGAAGTGAGACACGAACTGAACTCGCTAAAAGACGAAAACGAATTCCGGGATTCAACTAAAGGAAGAAAGAGAAATCGCATTGAAAGCAATGGTCCTGACCATACAAGGGAAAACTGCGGAATAGGGAAATGGGAAGATACCTGCAAGCAGACTCAATCTCAATCAAAGACTATTCTACGATCTTTTTCAAAAAACTGAAGGACTCGCTAAGAGAGAGTTTGAAATAGGGCTAGAGGGCTCACGAACGGAAGGATAAAACTGTCTTAATTAACCCCTTAGGAGAGTGCAGTGAACAAGCAAGGATAGAGAATGAGATAAGAGAGTTACCGAACAATATACCTTATATGAAGTACTGTACTGAATGAGTACTAAGAGTGAGACAGAAACCTATCAAGTTAGCCACTTCCATCAGAAAATCAACGGTGTGGTGTAGTGTAGCAATGCATTGGAAGTATGGGTACTCTAACCCAAAGGGCAATCTTCGTGAGCTTGTTATTGTAGGGATTCCAATTTGGACTCCATCTCTGAGTAGCAATACAGTGCCCAGCAAGAACCCATGGACCATCGTTAAGTATCTTTTGACTTGTTTTTCCTCTGTTCTAATAACATAGTAGTTATTAGGAAGATCAATAAGCTCGAAATCTGGTGCACCCCACAGCCATAATCGTCTGTCTTTCAGCTCATAAAGATAGAATCGTCTACCTAGTGGTTTAATGACCATGGCATCCTTCCATGGTAGGCACATTTGCTTCCATCTTTCATCTGGAATATCAATTCTAGTTCTCTATTCTTTTCTTTTCTTTCTCTGTATATACTGGAGCCATAGCCTTCTCTTCTTCCAACCATTCTTTCACCAGTTCATCGAAGTCTTTGTCAACTTCCATTGGTTCATGCCCCAGAAGTGAAGCACGATATGAGATTTGCGTTGGCTTACCCTGGGCTTTCTGTTCCGCTGCCTGAGTTTTCTCTTGACTGTTCTCACTCGTATTCTCCTCATTCACCGTACTCTGTTCTTTCATAGGAGTGTCGTTGGTTTCAGAGGCACTCTCAACTTCCATGGCATCCTCATGTTTCTTGATCTTTCGGCCGATAACATCTCTGTCTTCCTTGCTAAGACCTTGGGATTCCGAAGTAGCTTGCTCGTCATCCTTTCCCGGCGCGCTCAAAACCTCACCTGGCACTCGAGAGCATCTCTCACTAACTTTCTCTCTCCCTTGGTGGATTCTTATTCATTTCTTCGTTTTATGAACAATCACCGTTGGAATTGTTTATAACCAAACAGCTTCATTGTTGCTGTCAGCTTGCCAAACCAGGCACGTGGAGATTGCTTCAGCCCGTACAATGACTTTCGCAGCTTACAAACTTGATTTCCACTCATGGATTCATATCCAGCTCCAGGTGGCAGATCCATATACACTTCCTTCTCCAGGTCTCCGTTGAGAAAAGCATTCTGAACATCTAGCTGCATTAGAGGCCGGCTTCAATTCACAGCTAACAAGAGGTGCCCAGGTACCATTAACAAGCTCATGAATTTGACTTTCAAGCGAACCCCATGCCTTATGGTTTTAGAGTCCGTTTGAGTATAAGCCTTTCTAATGGTTATCTATACTTTAGAAAAGGGCTATCTCTCTCTAGCTGGAAGCTATCCGCTTATTAAAGAAAGAGACGAATTCACTCCTGGACTTCGGCTGGCTCTACTTAACTTCATTCTTTCTATGGCTTATGGGGACAATTAGGCCTTTCAACGGCTTCTTTTCCTCGGATTGAGATGATGGCTATTGGTAACGAACGCTATATGAGTTGTAGCTTTTTAGCAGCTCTTCTGTCTCCTGTGGGGCTTGCACTAGAATGAGTTCTCTCAGCTAAATTAGTCATTTCATTTTGTATTACAAGAACGGGATTTCACCAAAATAGACTCTCCAGTATGGACTTTCGCACTAAGATAAATAGTAAGTGAGCACGGAAACAAGGTCGTCCTTCAGTTCCCGGGTTCGGAAGGAAATCCTAAATAAGCTATACCAAGTCTTGGGAATCCTTTGTTACTGATTCTCTGAGGAAGGCAGGACGGGGATTAGATTCTCTTCTAAGGCTGCATTTAGTTTTAGGAGTGATCTTTTCTTTTCCTCTAACTCGAAATATCATAAGAGAACAGAAAGGTTTTGATTCGAGGTTTCTATCCGTCTTCACTGACTGGAGCCCAAACCAAATAAAGCAAAGGCCTCTGTTTACGTCAGGGTCCGAAGGAACGAATTAACTCGACTGTAAGGAAAAGTTAACTTTTTTTTTTCGAGATTCTGTTGGTGTTCCGTTCAATGTGACTTAAAATCATGCAAAGCATGAACATTCCTGGTTGCAATCAAAAATAAAATAAGCAATCGGAAGATCTGATTAATAGTATAGTAGGAGGAGAAGCTAGCCTTACAGAAGTAGGGGCGGCGAA